TTAAAAATAAGCTAAATAAAGCTTTTGGGTTCATACCCCAAATATAAAGGAAATACCTTTTTTTTAAATAAATAAAGTGCCTGATTAAAGGATTATTCTGATAGGATAAATTAAGTAAATAAATTTTACCTTTATTATATTTTATAGAATTAAACTATATCTAATAATATCAAAAATTATTGTGCATCTTACACTAAAATATAAATATTTTATTATTATTGAATTTTTAATTCTAAAAAATTATTATTTTTTTTTTAAATTTTTTTTATTTTTAACTCTAATAAAATATTTTTTTTATTTATTTTATTTTTTAGAACATTAATTTCCATTTCTTCTAATTCATGGTTTGGGTGTTGAATTGGATTAGAAATTAATCTTCTTAGATTTATCCCCCTAATTTCTAATTCTAATAATCTTCTATCAACTGAAGCTTCATTAAAATATTTTTTAACTCAATCTATTGCCTCTATTAATTTTTTATTCATTATTTTAATTAAAATAATTTTAATAAAAAATTTTGAAATAAATAATCTAATCTCTATTATTATAAATTCTTCAATATTAATAAAAATAGGTTCTGCCCCTTTTCATTTTTGATTCCCTAATATTGTAGAAGGTTTATCTTGAATTAATAATTTTATTTTAATAACTTGACAAAAAATTACCCCTATTATTTTATTATCTTATTACTTAAATAAAAATTTTATTATTATTATTATTACTATAAATATTATTATTGGAGCTATTGGGGGGTTAAATCAAACATCATTACGAAAATTAATAGCTTTTTCATCTATTAATAATTTAGGTTGAATATTATCATCAATTATAATTAGTGAAAATTTATGATTATTTTATTTTTGTATATACTCATTTTTAATTAGAATTATATGTTTCTTTTTTTATATTTTAAATTTTTTTTTTATTAATCAATTATTTATTAATAATATAAATTTTTTTATTAAAATTAATTTATTAATTAATTTTTTATCTTTAGGAGGATTACCTCCTTTTATTGGATTTTTTCCAAAATGAATTGTAATTAATTTTTTAATTAATAATAATATATATTTATTAACTTTTATTTTTGTAATAATAAGATTAATTATATTATATTTTTATATTCGAATTAGTTATTCTTCTTTAATATTTAATTATTTAAAAATAAAATGATACAAAATTTATATTAAAAATAATTATTTTATAATTATTAACTTATTTTCCTTTTTTTCTTTAACAGGAATATTTTTAAGAACTTTTTTTTTTTTTTAAGGTTTTAAGTTAATATAAACTAATAATCTTCAAAATTATTTATAAAGAATTATTCTTTAAGCCTTAATAGATTTTCTATTCCTTAAAATTTGCAATTTTATATCATTATTGAATATAAAGCTTTATTTATTTAATAAAAGAGAATATTCTCGTTAATAAATTTACAATTTATCGCTTAATCTCAGCCATTTTATTTGCGAAAATGACTTTATTCAACAAATCATAAAGATATTGGAACTTTATATTTTATTTTTGGAATTTGAGCAGGAATAGTAGGAACTTCATTAAGATTACTAATTCGAGCTGAATTAGGAACCCCCGGATCTTTAATTGGAGATGATCAAATTTATAATACTATTGTAACTGCCCATGCCTTTATTATAATTTTTTTTATAGTTATACCTATTATAATTGGTGGATTTGGAAATTGACTTATCCCCCTAATATTAGGTGCTCCAGATATAGCTTTCCCTCGAATAAATAATATAAGTTTTTGATTATTACCTCCTTCTTTAACTCTTTTAATTTCAAGAAGAATTGTAGAAAATGGAGCTGGTACAGGATGAACAGTTTACCCCCCACTTTCATCTAATATTGCTCATGGCGGAAGTTCTGTAGATCTAGCCATTTTTTCATTACATTTAGCTGGAATTTCATCAATTTTAGGAGCAATTAATTTTATTACAACAATTATTAATATACGATTAAACAATTTATCTTTTGATCAAATACCTTTATTTGTTTGAGCTGTAGGAATTACAGCATTTTTATTATTATTATCATTACCAGTATTAGCAGGTGCTATTACTATACTTTTAACAGATCGTAATTTAAATACATCATTTTTTGATCCTGCAGGAGGAGGAGATCCTATTTTATATCAACATTTATTTTGATTTTTTGGACATCCTGAAGTATATATTTTAATTTTACCTGGATTTGGTATAATTTCACATATTATTTCTCAAGAAAGAGGAAAAAAAGAAACTTTTGGATGTTTAGGTATAATTTATGCAATATTAGCAATTGGATTATTAGGATTTATTGTTTGAGCTCATCATATATTTACAGTTGGAATAGATATTGACACTCGAGCCTATTTTACTTCAGCAACTATAATTATTGCAGTACCAACAGGAATTAAAATTTTTAGTTGATTAGCTACTTTTCATGGAACTCAAATTAATTACTCCCCATCAATTCTTTGAAGTTTAGGGTTTGTCTTTTTATTTACTGTTGGAGGATTAACAGGAGTAATTTTATCAAACTCATCTATTGATATTACTTTACATGATACTTATTATGTAGTAGCTCATTTTCATTATGTTTTATCTATAGGAGCAGTATTTGCTATTTTAGGAGGATTTATTCATTGATATCCTTTATTTACAGGTTTATCTTTAAACCCATATATATTAAAAATTCAATTTTTTATTATATTTATAGGAGTAAATTTAACATTTTTTCCACAACATTTTTTAGGGTTAGCAGGAATACCACGTCGATATTCTGATTATCCTGATTCATATATTTCATGAAATATTATTTCATCTTTAGGGTCTTATATTTCATTACTAGCTGTAATATTAATATTAATTATTATTTGAGAATCTATAATTAATCAACGTATTGCATTATTTTCTTTAAATTTACCTTCTTCTATTGAATGATATCAAAATCTTCCTCCAGCTGAACATTCATATAATGAATTACCTATTTTAAGTAACTTCTAATATGACAGATTATATGTGATGGATTTAAACCCCATTTATAAAGGATTATCCTTTTTTTAGAAATGGCAACATGATCTAATATTAATTTACAAAATAGAGCATCCCCTTTAATAGAACAAATTATTTTTTTTCATGATCATACTTTAATTATTCTTATTATAATTACAATTTTAGTAGGTTATTTAATAACAAGATTATTATTTAATAAATATATTAATCGATTTCTTTTAGAAGGGCAAATAATTGAATTAATTTGAACTATCTTACCAGCTATTACTTTAATTTTTATTGCTCTTCCATCATTACGTTTATTATATTTATTAGATGAATTAAATAATCCATTAATTACTTTAAAATCAATTGGACATCAATGATATTGAAGTTATGAATATTCAGATTTTCATAATATTGAATTTGATTCTTATATAATTCCTTATAATGAAATTTCTCCTAATAATTTTCGTTTATTAGATGTAGATAATCGAATTATTTTACCTATAAATAATCAAATTCGAATTATAGTTACTGCTACAGATGTAATTCACTCTTGAACTATTCCTTCTTTAGGGGTTAAAGTAGATGCTAATCCTGGTCGTTTAAATCAAACTAATTTTTTTATTAATCGTCCTGGAATTTTTTATGGTCAATGTTCTGAAATTTGTGGAGCTAATCATAGATTTATACCTATTGTAATTGAAAGAATTTCAATTAAAAATTTTATTAATTGAATTAATAATTATTCTTCATTAGATGACTGAAAGCAAGTACTGGTCTCTTAAACCATTTTATAGTAATTTAGCAATTACTTCTAATGAATTTGTTTAAAGAATTAGTTAAATTATATAACATAAATATGTCAAATTTAAATTATTACTATTAGTAATATTCTTTTATACCACAAATAATACCAATTAATTGATTAATTTCTTTTTTTTTTTTTTTATTCATTTTTTTAATTTTTAACATTATAAATTATTATATTTTTAATAATAAAATTTTAAAAAAAAATAATTCAAAAAATTTTAAATTAAAAAATTTCAGCTGAAAATGATAAGTAATTTATTTTCAATCTTTGACCCCTCTACAAACTTATTTAATATCCCATTCAATTGAATTAGAACTATTTTAGGAATTATATTTATTCCTTATTCATTTTGATTAATTCCTAATCGACATTTTTTTTTTTGAAATTTTATTTTATCTAAATTACATAATGAATTTAAAACTTTATTAAAAAACAATTATTTTCAAGGATCAACCTTTATTTTTATTTCTATATTTTCTTTTGTTTTATTTAATAATTTTTTAGGACTTTTCCCATATATTTTTACTAGTACAAGTCATTTAACTCTCTCCTTATCAATTTCATTACCTTTATGACTTAGATTTATAATTTATGGATGAATTAATAATTCTCAACATATGTTTATTCATATAATCCCTCAAGGAACTCCTTCAATTCTTATACCTTTTATAGTATTAATTGAAACAATTAGAAATATTATTCGACCTGGAACTTTAGCTGTTCGATTAACAGCTAATATAATTGCAGGACATTTATTAATAACATTATTAAGAAGAACAGGAATTAATTTATCTTCTTATTTTATTATAATTCTTATTATAATTCAAATTCTTTTATTAATTTTAGAATCAGCAGTTGCGGTTATTCAATCATATGTTATTGCAATTTTAAGAACATTATATTCTAGTGAAGTAAACTAATGAAAATAAATTTTAATCATCCATTTCATTTAGTAGATTATAGCCCTTGACCTTTAACAGGAGCAATTGGAGTTATAGTTTTAGTTACAGGTATAGTTAAATGATTTCATAATTTTAGAATAAATTTATTAATTTTAGGATATTTAATTATTATTTTAACTATATATCAATGATGACGAGATATTTGTCGAGAAGGAACATTACAAGGTAAACATACCATTTTAGTAACTAAAGGACTTCGTTGAGGTATAATTTTATTTATTGTATCTGAAATTTTTTTTTTTGTTTCTTTTTTTTGAGCTTTTTTTCATAGTAGACTTGCCCCAAATATTGAAATTGGAGCTATTTGACCTCCTACTAGAATTATCCCTTTTAATCCATTTCAAATTCCTCTTCTTAATACTATTATTTTAATTAGATCTGGAATTTCTGTTACTTGAGCTCATCATGCTATTATAGAAAATAATAATTCTCAAATAACTCAAGGATTATTTATTACTATTGTATTAGGAATTTATTTTACTATTCTTCAAGCTTATGAATATTTTGAAGCACCTTTTACTATTGCAGATAGAATTTATGGGTCTACATTTTTTATAGCAACAGGATTTCATGGACTTCATGTTATTATTGGAACTTTATTTTTATTAATTTGTTTAATTCGTCATTTAAATAATCATTTTTCTAGTAATCATCATTTTGGATTTGAAGCAGCAGCATGATATTGACATTTTGTAGATGTAGTTTGATTATTCCTCTATATTTCAATTTATTGATGAGGAAATTAATAATTTATTTATATAATATATTTAGTATATTTGATTTCCAATCAAAATGTTTAATTAAAAAATTAATATAAATAATCATCTTAATAACAAATATTTTAATAATTATTTTTTTAATTTCTAATATTATAATATTTATTTCAATTATTTTATCTAAAAAAACTTTCTCAGATCGAGAAAAATGTTCTCCTTTTGAATGTGGGTTTGATCCTAAATCCTCAGCTCGAATTCCTTTTTCATTACATTTTTTTTTAATTACAGTAATTTTTTTAATTTTTGATGTAGAAATTGCTCTTATTTTTCCTATTATCCCTTTATTTAAAATAGTAAATTTTTTATTTTGAACAAAACTTAGTTTTTTTTTTATTTTTATTTTATTAATTGGACTATATCATGAATGAAATCAAAATATATTAAACTGAACAAATTAATAATATATTAAATATTAATAATAATAATAATATAAAAATTAGGATTATAGTTTAAATATTAAAACATTTGATTTGCATTCAAATAATATTGTAATATTACAATTTATCTTAATAAATAAGAAGCAATTTTGCATTTAATTTCGACTTAAAAGAAAGAGTTTATTTACTCCTTATTTATAATTTCAATTAATTGAAACCAAAAAGAGGTATATCACTGTTAATGATAAAATTGAATAAAAATTCCAATTAAATATAGAAATATAAAGAATAATATTAAGCTGCTAACTTAATTTTTAGTGGTTAAATTCCATTAATATTTCTATTTATATAGTTTAATTAAAACTTTACATTTTCATTGTAAAAATAAAAAAATTTTTTTTATAAATATTTATTTAAAGATAAATTTATCTCCTTAATATCTTCAATATTATACTCTTTTTATAAGCTATTTAAATTTTAAATATTTAATAACAACATTATAATTAATATTATTATTCATAAAATAAATCTAAATAAATAAATTTTAAAATTATTTATTTGATAAAAACTATAAATTAAAGAATATTTTTTTATAATTTTTATTATTCCTCAACCACTATATAATTCTCTTCAACCTAAATCAATATTCTTTAATAAAATTTGACCAAAATTAAGAAAATAATATCTTAAACCATAAGTTGATAGATTTGGCATAAATCATATTAAACATAAAAAATTTCTTAAATTATAAGTTTTTATAAACTTATTTAAAGAATAAATTTTTATATTTCTAATTAAATATCCTATTAATCCTCCAATAATACTAACATAAATCACTATTATTTTTAAATTATAAGGTAAATAAATTATATAAGGATATGAAAAAATTATTCATCTTAAAAATCTTCCTCTTACTACTCTCATAAATAATAAAATAAATATACTTTTTAATATAATATAATCTTCATCATATAAATTATAAATTCTTATTAAATTATAATCATTAATTATTAAATATATAATTAAACGAAAAGTATAAAATATAGTTAAACCTGTTGAAAAATAATATAAAAAAAAAATTATTAAATTTAAATTTCTAAAACTAACTATTTCTAAAATTAAATCTTTAGAATAAAACCCAGCTAAAAAAGGAATACCACATAAAGCTAAATTAGAAATATTTATACATAAAGAAGTTAAAGGAATATAAAATCTAATACCTCCTATAAAACGAATGTCTTGTATATTATTTATTATATGAATAATTACACCAGCACATATAAATAATAAAGCTTTAAATATAGCATGAGTTAATAAATGAAAAAAAGCTAAATCTGGTAATCCTATACTTAAAATTCTTATTATTAAACCTAATTGTCTTAAAGTAGATAAAGCAATAATTTTTTTTAAATCAAATTCAAAATTAGCAGAAATACCAGCTATAAACATTGTTAAACCAGATAATAATAATAATAATTTTAAAAAAAATGTATCTAATAATATTATATTAAATCGAATTAATAAATATACTCCTGCTGTAACTAAAGTAGAAGAATGAACTAAAGCTGAAACAGGAGTAGGAGCTGCTATAGCAGCAGGTAATCAAGATCTAAAAGGAATTTGAGCTCTTTTTGTTATAGCTGCTAAAATAATTATTCTACTAATTATAATTATTTCTCAATCATTATTTATAAATTCTAAATAAAAAATGTAATTTCAACTACCATAATTTAATATTCAAGAAATAACTATTAAAATTATAACATCCCCAATCCGATTTGATAAAGCTGTTAATATTCCTGCATTATATGATTTTAAATTTTGATAATAAATTACTAAACAATAAGAAACTAACCCTAATCCATCTCAACCTAATAAAATTCTAATAATATTTGGACTAATAATTAATAATATTATAGAAAAAACAAATAATAAAACTAAAATAATAAAACGTCTTAAATTTAATTCAGATATTATATAACTCTTACTATAATAAATAACTACAGAAGAAATCAAAAATACAAATATTATAAATAATAAAGATATTCAGTCAAATAAAATTGATATAACAATTCTAAGTGAATTAAATGTAATAACTTCTCATTCTAATATAATAATTAAATCATTTATAATAAAATAAATTATAAAAAAAAAATTTAATATTCTTATTATAAATAAAAAAATAAAAGAAATAAAACAAATTGAATATTTTATATTATTAATAATTTAAAATGACACTTATTTCATATTTTTGATACCACAAATCAATATTTTTATTAAATTATTTAAATAAAATCAAATTATTCTATAATCAATCTTTAAAACTAAAATATTTAATGGAAGTCAATGTAATATTAATATTAAATACTCTCGAGAAACTCCTAAATAATATCTATACACCCCAGAATAATAATTTCCATGTTGAACAAATGAATATAAATATAATCTATATCCAGCTCTAAAAAAAGAAATTATTATTAATATAATTATAGAAATTCAAGATCATCTTATTAATCTATTAATTAATCTAATTTCACCTAATAAATTTAAACTAGGGGGAGCAGCTATATTAGAAGACAATAATAAAAATCACCATAATCTTATTGAAGGTATAAAATTTATTATTCCTTTATTAATATATAAACTACGACTATGTAAACGTTCATAACTAATATTAGCTAAACAAAATATACCTGATGAACATAATCCATGACCAATTATTAAAATATAAGAACCAATAAAACCTCAATAATTTATTACTATAATACCACTAATAACAATTCTTATATGAGCTACGGAAGAATAAGCAATTAAAGATTTAATATCTACTTGACAAAAACATTTTAATCTAATATAAAATCCTCCAATTAATCTAATAACAACTCAAATATAATTTATTTTCATATTAATCTCTTGTAAAAAAATTATTAATCGTAATAAACCATAACCTCCTAATTTTAATATAATTCCAGCTAAAATTATAGAACCTGATACAGGAGCTTCAACATGAGCTTTTGGTAATCATAAATGAACAAAATATATAGGCATTTTTACTAAAAAAGCTAAAATTATAGAAAAATATAATAAAAATATATTAAAATTATTAAATTTTATAAAATAAATTATTATACAATTTATTTTATTAAAAATAAAAAAAATACCAATTAATAAAGGTAAAGAAACAAATAAAGTATAAAATAATAAATATATGCCAGCTTGAATACGTTCAGGTTGATATCCTCAACCAATAATTAATAATAAAGTAGGAATTAATCTTCCCTCAAAAAATAAATAAAATATAAAAATATTTATTACTCTAAAAGTTAAAAATAATATAATTAATAAAAAAATAATATTAAATAGAAAAAAATTAATATAAAAATTTATTTTTAATAAATTTTCTCTTGCTATAATTATTAAAACTGAAATTCAAATTCTTAATATAATTAAACCATAAGATATAATATCACAAGAATATATATATCTTAAATTACAAAATAAATTTAATCTTATTCTTATATTTATAAATAAAAATATCAATAAAAATAATATTATTTGGACCATTCAAAATATATTTTTTAAAAAACAAATAGGAATTATAAAAATTATTATTATTAAAAATTTTATCATTAAATTAAATATTATAATAAATTAAATCTTTGAAAATAATCATTCCCATGAGTTCGAATTATAGAAACTAAAATTGACAACCCTAAAGCCCCCTCACAAACAGAAAAAACTAAAAATACTATTAATATATACAAATTATAATCAACATAACTTAAATAAATTAAAAAAAAAAAAAAAATTCTTAAAACAATAAATTCTAAACTTAATAAAACAATTAATAAATGTTTATGTTTAGAAACAAAAATTAAATTACCTACAATAAATATAATAATAAAAATAACTCATAAATTAAAAACTATCATTTGTTTTTATAGTTTAAAAAAAACATTGGTCTTGTAAATCAAAATTAAGTTATTTACTTTAAAAACTTCAAAAAAAAAGAATTTCTTTATCTATAATCTCCAAAATTATTATTTTAATTTAAACTATTCTTTGATTTGAAATTACAAAAATATTATTTTCTTTATTATTAATTTTTATTTCAATTATAATACTTTTTTTTAATAACCCATTATCAATAGGATTAATAATCTTATTACAAACATTATTAATTTGTTTATTATCAGGAATATTAATTAAAACCTATTGATTTTCTTATATCTTATTTTTAACTTTTTTAGGAGGTTTATTAGTTTTATTTATTTATGTTTCTAGAATTTCATCAAATGAAATATTTAAATCATCATTTAATTTAAAATATACTTGAATAGTAGGTGTAATTATTTTATTATTTATTAATTTACTCTCAATAAAAAATTTAACATGAATAAATTTTTCAATTAACTCAGATATAGATAATTTTTTTAATTTAATCTTATTTATTAATAATGAAAATAAAATTAACTTAAGTAAATTATATAATAACCAAAATTTTTTAATTATAATAATATTAATAATTTACTTATTCATTACATTAATTTCAGTAGTAAAAATTACTAACATTTTTTATGGGCCTATTCGTTCATCAATTTAAAAAAAAATGATAAACAATAAATTTAATGCAATTCGAAAAAATCATCCAATTATTAAAATCATTAATGGATCATTAATTGATTTACCAACACCATCTAATATTTCAGCATGATGAAATTTTGGTTCTCTTTTAGCATTATGCTTAATTATTCAAATTATAACTGGATTATTTTTAACTATATATTATACAGCTAATATTGAATTAGCTTTTTATAGAGTAAATTATATTTGTCGAAATGTAAATTATGGTTGACTAATTCGTACTTTACATGCTAATGGTGCATCTTTCTTTTTTATTTGTATTTATTTACATATTGGACGAGGGATTTATTATGAATCATTTAATTTAAAATATACTTGAATAGTAGGTGTAATTATTTTATTTTTATTAATAGGAACAGCTTTTATAGGATATGTATTACCTTGAGGACAAATATCTTTTTGAGGGGCTACAGTAATTACTAATCTTTTATCAGCTATTCCTTATTTAGGTACAATATTAGTAAATTGAATTTGAGGAGGATTTGCAGTAGATAATGCAACTTTAACTCGATTTTATACTTTTCATTTTTTATTACCTTTTATCATCTTAATAATAACAATAATCCATTTATTATTTTTACATCAAACAGGATCTAATAATCCTCTAGGATTAAATAGTAATTTAGATAAAATTCCTTTCCATCCATTTTTTACTTTTAAAGATTTAATTGGTTTTATTATTATAATATTTTTATTAATTACCTTAACATTAACTAATCCTTATTTATTAGGAGATCCTGATAATTTTATCCCAGCAAATCCTTTAGTAACTCCAGTTCATATTCAACCAGAATGATATTTTTTATTTGCTTATGCTATTTTACGATCAATTCCCAATAAATTAGGTGGAGTTATTGCATTAGTTATATCTATTTTAATTTTAATTATTTTACCTTTCACATTTAATAAAAAAATTCAAGGAATTCAATTTTACCCAATTAACCAAATATTATTTTGATTTATAGTAATAATTATTATTTTATTAACATGAATTGGAGCACGACCAGTAGAAGATCCCTATATTATTACAGGACAACTTCTTACTATTTTTTATTTCTCTTATTTTATTATTAATCCTATTATTAGTAAATATTGAGATAAATTATTATTTAATTAAAAATTAAATTTAACTATAAATTAAATTAATGAGCTTGTTATAAGCATTTGTTTTGAAAACTTAAGAAAGAATAAATAATTCTATTAATTTATACTAAAAATAATTAATAAATTAAATTAAAAAAATTTTAAACCCTAAAAAAAACAATAAAAAATTTAAAGAAATTGGTAAATATCTTTTTCAAGCTAAATATATTAATTTATCATAACGATATCGAGGTAAAGTTCCACGAACTCAAATAAATAAAAAAGAAATAAAAGTTAATTTCAAATAAAAAATTATTCTTAAATTAAAGCCCCCTAAATAAATTAATACAAATAATAAACTTATAAATAAAATTCTAGAATACTCAGCTAAAAAAATTAAAGCAAATCCTCCTCTTCTATATTCAATATTAAACCCAGAAACTAATTCTCTTTCACCTTCAGCAAAATCAAAGGGAGTTCGATTAGTTTCAGCTATTATAGAACTTATTCAACATAATGATAAAGGAAATATTAAAATAAAAAATCAAATATAATTTTGATAAAAAAAAAAATCTAATAAATTAAAACTTATAATTATAATAATACTAGATATTAAAATTAAAGCTAATCTAACTTCATAAGAAATAGTTTGAGCTACAGCTCGTAATCCCCCTAATAAAGCATAATTAGAATTAGAAGATCATCCAGCAATTATAACAGTATAAACACCTATTCTTGTACAACATAAAAAAAATAAAATTCCTAAATTAAATCTAATTATATTAAAATAATAAGGAATTAATATTCAAATAATTAAAGATAAAATAAATCTAATAACAGGAGAAAAATAATAAGATAAATAATTAGAAAAATTAGGATAAGTTTGTTCTTTAGTAAATAATTTAATAGCATCAGAAAAAGGTTGTAAAATTCCTATAATACCAACTTTATTAGGTCCTTTACGAATTTGAATATAACCTAAAACTTTCCGTTCTAATAAAGTTAAATAAGCAACTCCAATTAATACTCCAATAATTAAAACTAATAAACCAATAATAATTATATAAATATCATTTAAAAACATTACTATCTATATAAGTTATTATTATATATTTATGATTTCTAAAATCATTACATTTATTCTGCCAAAATAGCCTAATAAATCAATTATTTTATTTATTATTTTAATATTTTATTAATTATTATTAATTTTCAATATTAATTAAATTTAATTTAAATATTTAATCCTTTCGTACTAAAATATTTAATACATTAAAAGATAGAAACCAACCTGGCTTACACCGGTTTGAACTCAGATCATGTAAGATTTTAATGATCGAACAGATCAAAAATTTTAAACTTCTGCATTTAAATTTTATCTTAATCCAACATCGAGGTCGCAAACTTTATTTTTTATATGAACTAAAAAAAAAAATTACGCTGTTATCCCTAAGGTAATTTTTTCTTATAATCAATATTATTGGATCAATTATTCAATTATTTATGTTTTTTTTTTAAAAAAAGTTTATTATATTTTTCTATCACCCCAACAAAATAAAGAAATTAATTTTAATTTTTAATATTATAAATAACCTTAATTAATTTATTTATAAAACTCTATAGGGTCTTCTCGTCTTTTTAATTTATTTTAACTTTTTAATTAAAAAATTAAATTTTACAAAATAATCAAGAGACAGTTTATATTTCATCCAATCTTTCATACAAGTCATCAATTAAATGACTAATGATTATGCTACCTTTGTACAGTCAAAATACTGCAGCCCTTTAATATTTAAATCAGTGGGCAGATTAGACTTTAAATTATTTTCTCAAAAAGACATGTTTTTGATAAACAAGTGAATATAAATTTTTGCCGAATTCCTTTTAACTAATTTAATTAAAAATTATAATTTAAATTATATTTATATACTAATTTTATCATTATAACTAATTTTATTTTATTATAAATTATTTTTTTATAAAAATATAATTTTTTTTTTAAATTTTATTTTAAATGAAATTATTTATAATAAATTATAAATTATTAACAATAAAAATTATATAATTTTCAATTATTAAATATTAAATAAATATATAATTTTAAATTAAAGCTTATCCCTTAAAATATAAAATTTTTTTTATAAAAAATTAATTAATTAATTTTTTATAAAAAAAAATTTAAAATTAAATTTTTTTCTAAAAAAACTAGATATATTTAAAAACGATTAACATTTCATTTCAAATTAATTATTTAAAATATTTATGCAACAATAACTTTAATAATTAATTATCTCTTTTAAATTCGAGAAAAATTTAATCAAATTAAATTTTTAATAAACTCTGATACACAAGATACATTAATTAAAAATTACTTTAAAATAAATATAATATTTCAATATATTTCAAAATTCTTTTACAATACTAATTTTCTATAAATTAATTAATTATTTCTTAAAAAATACTTTAACCCCCATTAAATATTTTCTATTAAAAAATTTTTTTATTAATTTATTTTTTTTATTAATTTTCACCCCTCAAATTAATTAATTAATTAATATTCTTTTCAATGTAAATGAAATACTTTATCTCAAGCTCTAATTTGTCTTTCTAGAAACACTTTCCAGTACCTCTACTTTGTTACGACTTATTTCAACTTATATGTAAAAATATAATACATCAATATATGAAAGCGACGGGCAATATGTACATATTTCAATTTTTAATCATTTTATTAAATTAAATAAAATTACATTTAAATCCAATTTTAATTAATTATTACAAATTAATATTCATTTAAATATATTTATTGTAATCCATTATATTCTTAATTATAATCTGCATCTTGATCTGATTTAATTTATTATAATAAATTTTAAATATTAATTTTATTAAAAAATATTTTTTTAACAACGATATACAAAATAAAAAAAAATTAAGTAAATTTATTCGTGGATTATCAATTATTAAACAGATTCCTCTAAATGAACTAAAATACCGCCAAATTATTTAAGTTTCAATAAATAATTAATTACTATTTTAGTATTTTAAATTTTAAATTTTAATAATAGGGTATCTAATCCTAGTTTTTTATAAAATTTATTAATTCATAATTAACATTATAAATTTTAATTAAATTAAAATTTTACCTAATAATTTAAAATTTATTTTATAAAATTTTAAATATTTAATAATTACTAATAAAATTTAATTTAATTTTTGTGTAACCGCAACTGCTGGCACAAAATTTGTTATTAATTTAAATATTACTAAATCTTAATTTCTTAAATAATTTAATATTAATTACTACTAAAATAATAATTTATTATTAAAATAAATTAAATTTAACACTAAAATTTATATGTAAAATAAACTTATAATAAAATTTTTAAACTATAAATAATTTTTATTTTATTTATATGTAACATTTTTTTAAATAGATTTTTTTTTTTTTTTTTTTATATTAAAATATTTAATAGTAATTAATAAATATTTAATAATTTCTTTTTTTTTCTTTTTCATAATATTCATATTAAATACTATATTGGAAATTAAACAATTATAATTCATATAAATTACAATATATTAATATAATTAATTTTAATTTTTTCAATAATTTAATGTATTAATATATATATATATATAATTAAATATTTAATATATATATATATATATATATATTAAACCATTTTTAATAATTTTCGTATAAATAAAAAAAA